AAATCTTTTCTACTTAGTAGTCTAAGTTTCTCGATGAGGATAATTAATTCGGTCGTTGTGGTCGGACTCTATTATGGATTTCTGACCACATTCTACATAGATCCCTCTTAGATCTTCTTTCTCCAATCTTGGGTTAGGGAAGAAGGAGATATTCGCGACTACTGGTGGTTTCATTATGGGGCAGCTCATGATCTTCATATCGATCTATTATCCACCTCCGCATCTATTCTTTCTTAGCTAAACGGGTGGAAGATCCATCCAATTTGGTTATATCATGAACTCGAAAAACGGATCTGAATGTGACTGAAATGCACGATCTTCACAGGTATCACTTTTCACGATACCTAAACCTAAAAGGTGGAATAGCGATTTTCGAACCATTTCCTATAAGAGAATGGTTTCCATTACTTTGAGAAATGGATTCTATATCAAACTATAGCTATTGCATTAAAGAAGAAAAGAAACTAATAGAAGTCGAAGACGCGGAATGGTAGTGAATAGAGAAAAAGATTCTTCTGATTTTCTTGTTCCTGAAAATATTCTATCTATCTCCTAGACGCTGTAGAGAATTGAGAATTTTCATGTCTTTCAATTCTCGTACTCGTAATTGGAAAGTTACGGAAGGAGATCCATCATTTTGCAAGGAAAACAACATAAAAAACTCTGGACAATTTCGAAATCAGACCAAGCGTCTTAATACATATGCAAAAAAATTCATTATTGGCCCACCATTGATTACAAGATTTTGCTTTTATGAATCGCTATTGCTTTGATACGAATAATGGCAGTCGTTTCAGTATGTTAAGGATACAGATGTATCCACAATTCATTTAGAGTTACTTAACAGCCTATTTCTTATACTATATCTCTCTCCCGTGAAATTCTCGAGCCGAAAGATGGATGCATATGCTGTGTTTCATTTTGCTAAATGATATCAATTAAATGGTGTATCAATTCTATAAATTGGATATAGCAATAAATAAATCAGCAAAATTCTTTTATTTTAGATAGAAGAAACATTTCTTCTATCTAAAATAAAAGAATGTACCCTTCTATCCAAATCCAATTTGCATCGATAAAATAAATCCAAATTCTAGATTCCAGCAGTAGATGAATAATTGCAAATTTTTGTGTGTACGAGATTCGAATAACTTCAAAATAACTGACATAATTTTTTATTTTTCCTGATCAGAAAAATACATGAAAAAGAAAGGAGGTAGAAAAATTTTTTGATTTATGGTTAAAGAAGAAAAACAAGAAAACAGGGGTTCTGTTGAATTTCAAGTATTCAGTTTCACCAATAAGATACGGAGACTTGCTTCACATTTGGAATTACACAAAAAAGATTTTTCATCGGAAAGAGGTCTACGAAGACTTTTGGGAAAACGTCAACGTTTGCTGGCTTATTTGGCAAAGAAAAATAGAGTACGTTATAAGAAATTAATAAGTCAGTTGGATATTCGGGAGAAGTAATTTAATCGTTCGAATTTTTTTCTTATTTTATTAGTAGTCTTATAGTAGTCTTAGATTTTGCATTTTGATGAGCCTCGTTTTGAGGAATTCATGGAATAATGAATTAAGGAAGAAAAAAGAATATGAACAAGGATACATAACATAAAAAAAAGAATAGATAAGACGATATTCGCCCTCCCCCCACATATTTAATTTCTTCTCCTATACAAAAACCAGCAAGACCCACTCCATTGATAATTCCATCAATAACACCTTTATCAAAAAAATGCGTTAGTTCGGCAAATCTTCTTATACCCAGAATAAAGAACTTAGTATAGAAAACATCTATATAACCGCGATTATATGACCAGCTGTATACCTTTTTTTTTACTTGATCCAAAAAGTTCTTTTTTGGATTCCCTTTTACAAGGGAATTTTTAAAATTCAAATTCTGAAAAAAAGAATAAGCGGATCCATAGCATATATATGCTATGAATAGACCAAAAATAGCTAAACTTACAGAAGAAATAGCATTAGTGAGAAATTCATATGAATTTATGGAAGAATTAGAACTTTCCTGGAAAAAGCTTATCGAAGGGGCTAGCCACTTTGATAATATGGTTAACTCTGATGTTCCGTTATCCATTACTCCATTATCAAAATGGATTCCTATGGATCCAATGAACAAAGTAAAAAGCAGTAATATAAGAAGAGGAAATAGCATAGTATTTCCAGTTTCGCGAGGATAGACAAAAGTATTTTTAGCTCCAAAGGAAGTACTAAAAAATCCTATCCTATTTCTTGTATTACCAGGAATTTTGGGTATATTTTGTGAAAAAAAAGAAACTCCATTCTTCATTGTTGATAAAACAAAATCTCTATTGACTCTTTTGGGTATGCTTTTTCCCCATAAGGATATTGAATACAACGAACCTTCTTTAGTACTACTGTAATTTTGAAAATGAACACGCAAATACCCATCAAAAGTAAGTAAATATATTCGAAACATATAAAATGCAGTTAATCCTGCAGTAAAAGAAGCTATTATTCCAAAAAAAGGTGAATACAACCAACTATTACTAAGGATTTCATCTTTGGACCAGAAGCAAGCAAGAGGTGGAATACCACAAAGAGAAAGTGTACCCAATAAAAAAGTCGTTCTTGTAATAGGAACATATTTTTTTAAACCACCCATAAGAACCATATTCTGACTTTTATCTGGTGAATATCCAACAAGAGGTTCCATTGAATGAATAACAGATCCGGATCCCAAGAACAATAAAGCTTTCGAATAAGCATGAGTGATCAAATGGAATAAAGCTGCTTGATAAGAACCTATACCTAGAGCTAACATCATATAACCCAATTGAGACATTGTAGAATAGGCTAAGCTTCTTTTAATATCTCTCTGAGCAAGAGCTAAAGTCGCTCCTAAGAAAAGTGTTATTGTACCTACTAAGGAAATGAAACTCATTATCAAAGGTAGGGATATGAAAAGAGGAAGAAGTCGAGCTAGAAGAAAAATCCCCGCAGCAACCATAGTTGCTGCGTGTATAAGAGCCGAAATGGGAGTGGGTCCTTCCATAGCATCAGGTAACCATACGTGAAGAGGGAATTGTGCAGATTTTGCAACTGCACCAAGAAATAATAAAAAAGCACACAAAGTAGTAAGTAATGAATTAATCCCATTATTAGGAATCCAGTTATTAGCTATTTTGAACAAATCCCGAAACTCTAAACTACCTGTTATCCAAAAAAAACCTAAAATTCCTAATAACAAACCAAAATCCCCTACACGATTAGTTACAAAAGCTTTTTGACAAGCACTCGCTGCAATTGGGCGTGTAAACCAAAAGCCTATCAATAAATAGGAACACATTCCCACAAGTTCCCAAAAAAAATAAATTTGTATCAAATTGGAACTAGTAACCAATCCCAACATGGAAGTATTAAAAAAACTTATATAAATGAAAAATCTCAAATATCCCTCATCGTGAGACATATAATCGTCACTATAAATAAGAACCAAGATTCCCACAGTAGTAATTAGTATTAACATAATAGAAGTAAGGGGGTCGATCAAGTATCCAAATTCTAAGGAAAAATCATTATTGATGGTCCAAGACCATAGATATTGATAGATAGAACTCCCTTTTATTTGTTGAATAGACAGGTGAACTGAGAATACCAGAGCTATACTTAAGAGTAAAACACTAGGAAAAGCCCATATGCGACGAAGATTTTTTGTTGCTGTCGGAATAAGAAAAAGCCCAAACCCCATTGACATAATAACTGGAAGTGGGAGAAGAGGGATTACCCAGGCATATTGATATGTATGTTCCATAAGAAAAGAAATAGCAAATTTTAGTTGAAATTTATAGTTCTTTTTTTCTATAAAATTGTTTCCGATTCACCAAACTTATTCTTATTTCTTTCTGAAGGAATTAAAAAAACAAAATAAGAATAAGAAAAAATACTGGAATTCTGATTTTTTCCAAATTTGTCTCATTAAAATATTCCAAAATTCGGAATGGGTTTAGTTGCTTAAATTCAAAAACTTAATCAAAGAATTTCGTTATTTAGTTATTAGATAAAAAAAGATATTTATTAAAATACAAAAAAAGATTGAATCAGTTTACTTTCTATTCCTATTCTTTTTTTATTTCTTTCTGTTAAAATGAAATAGCTCTCTTATTTCGTAACCGATTGATTGAATTTCAACTATATTTGAATTTTATATTTATCGGAAATTCTCGAATATTTTTTACTTCATATAAAATGGAAATCCTAATGACTAGAATTATCTAAGTTTTATAATGTCTTGTTTAATAGACTAATTCTTTTTTTATTTTGACTGGAATTCCATTCTTGAATATCTTCTCAACTTAATTAACTATTTGAATTTTACCTTCGTTTTATCTCCCCATATTATATGGGGGCTTATCCCCATACCTTATATTTATATATGGAGTATATTTGATATATAAATTGATTTAAATAGAAAACCTTTGTTTATAATATATCTTTGTATATATTGTATATTATTAAAACAAAGTCTAAAATATATATGAAAAATACGCGAAAAACTCTTTTCTTATCCACATTAGACAAAATGAAGTAAAAAATAATTTGAAATTTCATTATCTTTCAGTATCTAAGTATAAATACTAAGAAAAAACAGAAAGAAGGATTGATTTGCGGCAATAGATGTCTTTCACATACAACTAAAAAAAACAAATTCCCTTTTTGAATGGCAGTTCCAAAAAAACGTACTTCGATGTCAAAAAAGCGTATTCGTAAAAATATTTGGAAGAAAAAAACTTATTTTTCCATAGTACAATCTTATTCCTTAGCAAAATCAAGATCATTTTTGAGCGGTAACGAGCATCCAAAACCAAAAGGTTTTTCTGGGTAACAAACAAATAATCAGGTTTTGGAATAATCTGAATTGAACTATCTCAAAGAAATTCCAATTATTTAATATGAATGAATAATTTGGATTAATTAATGAATGTACTTTTATGTGTCGAATTCCTGGGTACAATATTCTTAGAACTAATCCCTCTGTTATTCTATTATATAGAACAAAAGTTTTGGTATATTGTGTCCTCAGTATTCTTTTTTCCTATCAAAGAACTTTTGATAATAGAATCCTCCTATTTTTTTATGAGGATTCTATTATCAAAAGTAGAGTACTCTTGCAATAGGATTTAGAATTTCTACCGATCTTATCCAAAATTCACAGGTTTAGGACTAGTAAATCATATTAATAAGAGCGTAAAGGCTTTGACTCAAGAAACTTTTCAAAATACAAAACTCTTTGTATTTAAAGATGAAATTCTAAAAATTTTCCTAAATTCTATGGATTCTCCCAATCTCGACGATTCGCGAGAAAATAACTATTATTCTTTTAAGTTAACTATTATTTCAAGTTAGCCGCCATGGTGAAATTGGTAGACACGCTGCTCTTAGGAAGCAGTGCTCAAGCATCTCGGTTCGAGTCCGAGTGGCGGCATTCTCGAAAAAGAATACAATAGATTAGAAAATGGATTCAATTCGAAATTTCCAATTTTGTAATGGGACCTTCTCCTTATGCTATTTGCAACTTTAGAACATATACTAACTCATATCTCTTTCTCAACAATTTCCATTGTGATTACGATTCATTTGATAACCTTATTAGTTCGTGAACTTAGGGGATTACGTGATTCGTCAGAAAAAGGAATGATAGCTACTTTTTTCTCTATAACAGGATTCTTAGTTTCTCGTTGGGTTTCTTCGGGACATTTTCCATTAAGTAATTTATATGAGTCATTGATCTTCCTTTCATGGGCTCTGTATATTCTTCATATTATTCCTAAGATACAGAACTCTAAAAATGATTTAAGCGCAATAACTACGCCAAGTACTATTTTAACGCAAGGCTTTGCCACGTCAGGTCTTTTAACTGAAATGCATCAATCTACAATACTAGTACCTGCTCTCCAATCTCAGTGGTTAATGATGCATGTCAGTATGATGTTACTAAGCTACGCAACTCTTTTGTGCGGATCCTTATTATCCGCCGCTCTTCTAATCATTAGATTTCGAAAGAATTTCGATTTCTTTTCTAAAAAGAAAAAAAGAAAATTACTTAAAACATTTTTATTTAGTGAGATTGAATATTTCTATGCAAAAAGAAGTGCCTTAAAAAACACCTCTTTTCCTTCATTTCCAAATTATTACAAATATCAATTAACCGAGCGTTTGGATTCTTGGAGTTATCGTGTTATTAGTCTAGGGTTTACCCTTTTAACCATAGGTATTCTTTGTGGAGCAGTATGGGCTAATGAGGCGTGGGGATCCTATTGGAATTGGGATCCTAAGGAAACTTGGGCATTTATTACCTGGACCATATTTGCAATTTATTTACATAGTAGAACAAATCCAAGTTGGAAGGGTACGAATTCTGCATTTGTAGCTTCGATAGGATTTCTTATAATTTGGATCTGCTATTTTGGTATCAATCTTTTAGGAATAGGTTTACATAGTTATGGTTCATTTACATTACCATCTAAATGATTACATAACATAAAACATTCATAAAATGAAGGTTTTTTCCCATTTTTTTGGATTTGAGAACCCCTTTGAACGTCTTTTCAAAGGGGTTCCCAAAAATTCGAAATAGATCTAATTAGACTTTTTTACTTTTTTCGGAATTTTTCGGTTTTTCCATTATGAAATATAGAGCGGACTTGTTAAAAAAAGAAAATCCTATTTAGGATAATAATTGGATAAGAGAGCCTCTACCCTGTCAACGGATAGCGAGAGAACAAAATCTGGATAAATACCAATTCCTATTACTGGTAAAAAGATACAGATTAAAAGAAAGAGTTCTCGTGGTCCAGAATCCACAAAATTTGCGTTTGGAACATGAAATAACTTGTATCCATAGAACATCTGGCGTAACATAGATAATAAATAAATAGGAGTTAATATCATTCCAATTGCCATTACAAAAGTAATTAGCATTTTTGGCATTAACATAAATTTGGGACTAGTAATTAGTCCAAAAAATACTACTAATTCTGCAACAAAACCGCTCATTCCTGGTAAGGCAAGAGAAGCCATTGAAAAGCTACTAAACATAGTAAACATTTTTGGCATTGGTATAGATATCCCTCCCAGTTCTTCGAGATAAACAAGACGCATTCTATCACAAGCCGTTCCTGCCAAGAAAAATAGTGTAGCACCGATAAATCCATGGGATAATATTTGTAAAATAGCTCCATTTAGTCCAATGTTGGTTATGGAACCAATTCCTATAATTATGAAACCCATGTGAGATACGGAGGAGTAGGCTATTCTTTTTTTGAAATTTCGTTGACCAAGAGAAGTTGAAGCTGCATAGATTATTTGCACCGCTCCTATTATTACCAACCAGGGGGAGAATAGATAATGAGCATGAGGTAACAATTCCATATTGATCCGAATCAATCCATATGCTCCCATCTTTAATAAGATTCCCGCTAAAAGCATACATGTACTGTAATGTGCTTCCCCGTGGGTATCTGGTAACCACGTATGTAGAGGTATAATCGGCAATTTGACAGCATAAGCAATAAGGAAGCCAAAATAAAGTAGTATTTCCAATGTTGCAGGGTATGATTGATTAATCAATCGTTCCAAGTCTAATATTGGTTCGTTGGAACCATATAAGCCCATACCCAGAACTCCTATTAAGAAAAAAATGGAACCGCCTGCAGTATACAAAATAAACTTGGTAGCTGAATATAGACGCCTTTTCCCCCCCCACATGGATAAAAGTAAGTAAACAGGAATTAATTCTAACTCCCACATGATAAAAAAAAGTAAAAGGTCTCGTGAAGAAAATAATCCTATTTGACCGCTATACATTGCTAGCATCAGGAAATAGAATAATCGCGAATTCCGGGTAATTGGCCAAGCCGCTAAAGTAGCTAAAGTAGTGATAAATCCTGTCAATAAAATAGATCCTAATGAAAGTCCATCGATTCCCAATCTCCAGTGGAAATCAAAAACATCTATCCATTTAGAATCCTCCCTTAATTGGATTAAGGGATCCTCTAATTGGAAATGATAACAGAATGCATAAGTCATTAGAAGGAATTCTAATAAACAAATAGATATAGTATACCACCTAACAATTTTGTTTCCTTTATGGGGTAAAAAGAAAATTAATGAACCTGCAAATATCGGCAAAACAACAAGTATTGTTAACCAAGGAAAATAACTCATGATAAAGTAATAAAGACAAGATACGTTTTGACCAGAAAAGCCCATGCTCGATTATATTGAGCACAGGCTTCTTCGGTAAAGAGGAATCAGACGATTCAAGTGGAGTTTTTTGTAACGTATCAATAAGATAGAGCCATGCTGCGGGTTGTTTCAGGCCCTAAATAAACGCGGACACTTAAAAAATCTGTTGGGCAGGCGGATTCGCATCTCTTACAACCCACACAATCTTCGGTTCTCGGCGCAGAAGCAATTTGCTTGGCTTTACATCCATCCCAAGGTATCATTTCTAATACATCTGTTGGACAAGCTCGTACACATTGAGTGCATCCTATACATGTATCATAAATTTTTACAGAATGTGACATTGGATCTAGAAATTTTCCTTTTCAACATAATAATTTTCGATCTGGTAAAAATGAAATTAGTACTATATAAGTTATATGTATTGTAGACACCAGACGAAGCAATGGTTTATCCAAACTTTAATAAATAATGCAATATATTTCTTAATCTGTTTGTGAGAAAGCGTGAAAAGAGCCAAGAGACTTGAATTTAAGGCTTCAACAGTCATAATTATACGAATTCTACATACTAATTCGAATTAGCCATTGGCTATTATCTTTGCAATATAAATTATTGCAATTTGAATATTGCAATATCAATGAATTGCAAAAATGCAAAATTTAATAAGTAAAAAAGAATACTCTGAAATAACCTACTTCAAAAATAGGTATTCTCAAATAAAAATAAGAAAAGAAGACTCGAATTTTATTAATCTTAATGTTCCTTATTATTATATATGCGCCTTTGTTTAGAGAATTCTATGCCTAATTATTCAAAAAATTCGATTGGTTGATACGAGTGGATTTCCTGTTACGATGGATGGAAGAAAGAATGGATAGTCCAATAGCTGCTTCAGCCGCCGCAAGGGCTATAACAAAAATTGCGAAAATGTCTCCTTTTAATTGGCGACTATCAAATAGAGCAGAAAATGTTACGAGATTTAGATTAATTGAATTCAGTATAAGTTCAAGACATATTAGAGCTCTAACCATGTTTCGGCTTGTAATCAATCCATAGATACCAATCGAAAATAAATAGACACTCAAAAAAAGTACATGCTCAAACATCATTAACTAACTCCTTATCCATCTCGATTCATTTCAATATGAGCACAAGAATTGAACCGATTCAATTAATTAGAATAGAACAATTACGCAACAAAAGAGAAAAAAAAAGTATTTGTTGTGTTGACAGTAGATGGATTTTACTAAATAAAAAATGTTTGTTTTATTCTTTAGTTATTTTTTTAGATTTGAAATTCTAAGAATTTATTATTGTCGAGCCATAGTAATTGCACCTATTAAAGAAACTAGAAGAATTAGGGAAATGAGTTCAAACGGAAGATAAAAATCGGTTGCTAAATGAATCCCAATTTGTTGAACGTTATTTATGAGACCCTGTTCTACTATTTGGTTTGATCTTGTAGTCCAAAGAATTCCATACCATGACGTATCTGGGATAGTAGTCATTAGTGAAAAAGGAATAGTTATAGAAACGAGTGAAGTAAACCCATCTCCAATAGTCCAATAATTCTTATCTTTAGACCACTCTGAGCCATTTACAAACATTACAGCAAATATGATCAAGACATTTATGGCTCCCACATAAATAAGAAGTTGTGCGACAGCTACAAAGTAGGAATTCAATAAAAAATAGAACAAGGATATACAAACAAGAACTAATCCCAGCGAAAAGGCAGAATAAATTGGGTTGGTGAGTAATACTACTCCTAGACCCCCTAGTAGAAGAACAAATCCCCCAAATAGCACAAGAATCTCATGTATTGGTCCAGGTAAATCCATTATGGATAAGAAGAAATTAATAGTATAAAATTTTTCATGAACTGACTAAAACTAAAAGATTCAAGGAAAGAAAAAGGGATTAGGATATTTTTATATAAATTGTATAGTTAGAAATCACATCACGAAAATCTACTCTCATTTTAAATCATGAATAATTTGTAATAAGCAGTAGTTATTCATTTTTCTTTATAGTTAGTAAAAAACTATTGGATTTTTCTAACAAAAAATCCTAGTACCTAGTAATCAGTAATCGTTCTTGAATTCCAAGATTTTTCTTCGTCTATTTTACTTTGAGGCGAATTCCTAATTGTTTGAATTGTGTAATCTCCCATTATGGAGACTGGTAATCGACTCAAAGCAATTTGATTGTAATTCAATTCATGACGATCATAAGTAGAAAGTTCATATTCTTCAGTCATTGATAAACAGTTTGTCGGACAATATTCAACACAGTTACCGCAAAATATACAAACTCCGAAATCAATGCTATAATTAAGCAATTGTTTCTTTTTAATATCCTTTTCAAATCTCCAATCCACAAGGGGTAGATCTATTGGGCATACACGAACACATACTTCACAAGCAATACATTTATCAAATTCAAAGTGTATTCGCCCGCGGAAACGCTCTGATGTAATTGATTTTTCATAAGGGTAGTGAATCGTTATAGGTAAACGATTTGTGTGGGATAAGGTAATTATGAAACCTTGACCAATGTATCTTGCGGCACGTATTGTTTGTTGACCATAACTAATGAACCCAGTTATCATAGGGAACATATTCTAAATATCTCTGAAAAAAGGTATGTTTCTTTCTCTTGTTTGAGAGAACTTTTGTGTTGAAGATATTCTTACTGTTATTGTATTATCTTATTTATAGTGAAACTAGTTGGGAAGAAGTTGTTAATAAGAGATTGCCCAGAGAAATAGGTAAAAGAAATTTCCATCCAAGATTTAATAACTGATCCATTCTCATCCGGGGTAAAGTCCATCTTATTGTGATAGAAATGAAGAGAAATAAAAAAGCTTTAGTTAATGTAATAATGATACCCATTATCATTTCTAAAATTCCCACAATTTTATTCATTTGGAAAAATTCAAAAAAGGATATATAGGGAATAGAAAAATTCCACCCGCCTAAGTAGAGAACAGTTACAAATAAGGAGGAAACTAATAAATTTAGGTAAGAAGCAAGATAAAATAAACCATATTTAATACCGGAATATTCGGTTTGATAACCCGCTACTAATTCTTCCTCTGCTTCTGGTAAATCAAAGGGTAATCTTTCACATTCTGCCAAAGAAGAAATTAGAAAAACTAGAAAACCTATAGGCTGACGCCAAAGATTCCATCCAAAAAAACCATATTTTGACTGTGCTTCAACTATATCAACCGTACTTGAACTGTTAGATAATCATAGTCGATGATAACATCACAGTTCCCACCGCTATTCCAAAACCGTACATGAAACCTTAGCTTCATACGGCTCCTCTATGATCAGAAAAAAGGATTATTTCTTTTCGATCTTATCCCCCGAGCGTAGATAGAATTAGGTAAGATAAAATTGATTGGAAAGTCCTAAATTAGACCAAAGCAATTCCGTCTGCTAAAATAATAAAAAAGCGCTTCCGAATTGATCTTATCCTTTATATAATAAAATGACAGTTTTTTCTTGTTCAGTAATAACTTAATATTGGAATAAAACACTCGTTATAGCAATTAATAAATGAAAAGAATTGGATATTAGTTCATGACGAATTCCATTCTGTATGAATATAGATAAAAGAAAGAATAAATAAGGATCTTTTTTTGTATTGCATTCCATATCTTTTGTCCTATTCTTCTTTCCCGGGGAAGGGGATACTTAAAAAGAAAAAAGAAATAAAAGGTTAATTCGTTCTTGATAGCTATTTCCTTAACAAGTGAATGGGAATATACTCTGGATCGGAATCCGAAGAAAGTACTACTTGATCATTTCCACCAATTTCAAGTCCTTATTATGATTCCTTTTATGAGGAAAAATGTCTAATGATTTAGATTCTCTCATTACTAATCCTTTATGTACTTTAGTGTTCCTAATCCCTCACTAACTTTTTATGGGTTCTTTTATATGGTTATAAGTTCTAGTAATAACTAAAAATATTCTAGTAATGGAATTCCATATCGCGAATCCTTTATTCTTGCCCGCTTCAAGATATGATGACTAATCAAACAATCTCAATCTTGGGGTAAAGAGTTTACACTGCTTATGTTTACTTCAACTTTTTCTTGTACGTAGGAAATGAGATTTTTTATTTTTACTACAAATTAATAAGCTGTTTTGTTTCACTCATATAGCTATCTAGTTTAACTTACCGACCTGAATACAGAATAAGAAAAGGAAGATAAATATTCAATAGATTTTAGAGGAAAAGCTCCTTTTTTAACGAATCACACGTAGAGATATTGCTAGCACACAAAAAGTTAATGGTATTTCATAACTAATAGATTGAGCAGCTGCTCGTAGACCACCTGAAAAAGAATATTTATTATTTGAGCTATATCCTGCCATAAGAAGACCAATAGGAGCAATACTTGAAATGGCAATCCATAAAAAAACACCAATACTAAGATCAGCTAAAACAAAATGATATCCAAAAGGGATAACTAAAAAACTTAATAAAACAGATATGACTGCTATAGAGGGTCCAATGCTAAATAAAGGAATCTCTCCTCGGGATGGCAGGATATCCTCTTTAAAAATCAGCTTAGTTCCATCTGCTATAGCTTGAAGCAGTCCTAGGGGGCCGGCATATTCAGGACCAATACGTTGTTGTATCGATGCGGATATTTCTCTTTCTAACCACACAATTACAAGTACTTCTATTGTGATTCCCAATAGGAGGGTCAAAATAGGTATAATCCATATTAGTCCATAGACTTCTTTTAATAATTCCGATTTCAAAAAAGAATTAAGAGTTTCTACCTCTATCTTATCTATTATCATTTCAACGATCAACTTCCCCCATAATGATATCTATACTACCTAATATCGTCATGATATCAGCCAATTTCATTTTTTTAACTAGCTGAGGAAGAATTTGTAAATTAATAAAACCGGGTGGACGAATTTTCCATCTCCAGGGGAAAAGACTGTCATCTCCTACCAGATAAATTCCTAATTCACCTTTTGGAGCTTCTACTCTTACATAAAGCTCTTGTTTTGATAATTCAAAATTTGGGGAAGGTTTTTTACCAAGAAATCTATATTCAAAATCATTCCATTCCGAATTCTTTGCTTTCTTAAAGCGTCGGGCTTCTAAATTCTCATAAGGGCCTCCAGGAATTTTCTCTACAGCCTGTTGAATAATTTTGATGGATTCCTTCATTTCACCAATTCGTACTAAATAGCGAGCTAACGAATCTCCTTCTTTTTGCCATTGGACTTTCCAATCGAATTGATTGTAAGACTCATAAGGATCAATTTTACGAAGATCCCATTGTATTCCAGAAGCTCGTAACATTGGTCCCGATAAGCCCCAATTTACAGCTTCTTCTCCGCTAATAAAACCTACTCCTTCAACTCGTTCTAAAAAAATAGGATTCTGTGTAATAAGTTGTTCATATTCAACAACTCCTCGTAAAAAATAATCACAGAAATCTAAACATTTATCCATCCATCCATAAGGTAGATCGGCAGCTACTCCTCCGATGCGAAAGTAATTATGCATCATTCGCATACCTGTAGCAGCTTCAAATAGATCATATATCAATTCTCTCTCTCTAAAAATGTAGAAAAAAGGAGTCTGTGCGCCGAGATCCGCCATAAAAGGCCCAAGCCATAACAAGTGAGAAGCTATACGGCTCAATTCTAACATAATTACCCTAATATAGCTGGCTCTTTGAGGTATTTGAATATTCTCTAAGAATTCTGGTGCATTTACCGTTATTGCTTCTGTAAACATAGTAGCTAAATAATCCCACCGTGTTACATAAGGCAAGTATTGTATAATCGTTCTGTTTTCTGCGATTTTTTCCATTCCTCTGTGTAAATAGCCTAATATGGGTTCACAATCAACAACATCTTCACCATCGAGAGTAACGATCAGTCGAAGAACACCATGCATTGATGGGTGGTGAGGGCCCATATTGACTATCATTAGATCTTTTCTTGTAAACGGTAGACTCATATTCTTTTTTCTTCCTTAATTCATTATTCCATGAATTCCTCAAAACGAGGCTCATCAAAATGCAAAATCTAAGACTACTATAAGACTACTAATAAAATAAGAAAAAAATTCGAACGATTAAATTACTTCTCCCGAATATCCAACTGACTTATTAATTTCTTATAACGTACTCTATTTTTCTTTGCCAAATAAGCCAGCAAACGTTGACGTTTTCCCAAAAGTCTTCGTAGACCTCTTTCCGATGAAAAATCTTTTTTGTGTAATTCCAAATGTGAAGCAAGTCTCCGTATCTTATTGGTGAAACTGAATACTTGAAATTCAACAGAACCCCTGTTTTCTTGTTTTTCTTCTTTAACCATAAATCAAAAAATTTTTCTACCTCCTTTCTTTTTCATGTATTTTTCTGATCAGGAAAAATAAAAAATTATGTCAGTTATTTTGAAGTTATTCGAATCTCGTACACACAAAAATTTGCAATTATTCATCTACTGCTGGAATCTAGAATTTGGATTTATTTTATCGATGCAAATTGGATTTGGATAGAAGGGTACATTCTTTTATTTTAGATAGAAGAAATGTTTCTTCTATCTAAAATAAAAGAATTTTGCTGATTTATTTATTGCTATATCCAATTTATAGAATTGATACACCATTTAATTGATATCATTTAGCAAAATGAAACACAGCATATGCATCCATCTTTCGGCTCGAGAATTTCACGGGAGAGAGATATAGTATAAGAAATAGGCTGTTAAGTAA